CTCGCGTAAAGCCTTTTTTTTTTTACGCGACAGGAAAAAGTGACTACGAATTCCCCTTTTTGTTTGCAAATCCCTGTTTGTATCCTTTGAGCGCACGCCCATAAGTAGCGATCAAGGAAATTGATCAAACGATCCCAATACCGTGAAAGAGAAACTTCCCAGATCCAGGGAAGCTTATCATAAAGGGCTTCAACAAGGGGTTTTATTCGTTCTTTGAGCAAAAAAAAAGATAAAGATCGGATAGATTCGAACCGCAATTGCAAAGGTAATAACTACTATGCCAGCCCAAATCATGATCTTCACCAACTTGGATTTGGTTCTCTCGCGAAAATTGCGAGTTGCAGAGATGAGAACCATGAAAAGCAAGATCCCGAATAAGAAAACAGAAACCGAGGAAACCACAAGAGTGAAGACTAGTAGAGTCTCATCTTTTGTCATTCTTTGCTCCTTTTTCACTCAATGATTCATTCGAATTTCCCAACCAAAAATTCTATATGTCTATTCTATGATATTTCTATATATATAGAATATGATATCTAATATGACACCCGATTTGTCAAAGGGATTGGATTGGTGACTTACCCATTCAGTGACTTTGGCACTGGACGTTCCAAAAACGGGTACTATCGGATCGGGTAAATTAGAGAATAGACAGAGGTCCGTTGGCATTTCAGCTTCTCTTCTCCTTTCAGGGCCTATCCGAAAGAGAATCCAGGACCTCTTGGTCCTGAATATCAGAATAGGACGAACGAACCGGCCTCCGCGGATATCTTTGCTTCGGAACAAAACAATTAGCATTAGGCTCGGTCAACTGGAATGTGTATTATCCATATGGGAGATCTTCCAATCGAGAAGATCCATCGATCTGAGACGAAGAGAAAGGGCCAATTTTCTTTACTTATTCAGTTAAACCAAGGATTCGTTATGGAAGCAGATAGCAACAACCATTTCATCAGACATGCGTATTTTTGATTATCTGGTGGATTTACACAGTTTCATTAATGCAAATTGTTTGATGTAGTTAGTACTCAGGTTGTTCGACGCTCAAGAATTCTTATTTAGGCAGTTCATATCATCCCATACATAGTGTTTTGATCTAAGATTGCAATTCTTCCATGTTTCCGCAGTAGCATATTGTTCCATGGAACTAGGGTCCAAAATAGGAATCAACAAGTGTTTCCACGACTCTACGGCCCGGCCAATCCTGTTCCACCGAATCCCCTCCCTTTTTCATGGCCACATATCTTTACGGCTAAGGAGTGGGAAATCTTTCTCCTGTTACACAAATCAAATGTTTCATTTCATCCGGGAAAAGCCACCTCTTTCTCCACAAACAATGTCTTTGTCATTTGATCCAGGAGCCTTCCGTTAGATAGGAACAGCTTTGCTAAATACTGAGAACTCTCGGATAGAGTATTAGAATGAAAAGACCATTAATTATATAAGGAAGAACCCAGGGTTCTAGCCCATTCCCGTTCATAAATCAATAATTCGTAGTGCTTTTGCCTTTCTTGCGTACTCCTGGTGAACCAGTTGCTAGCCATATGTTTAGGAGGCTTTTTTCTCCAGGTACTGGTACTAAGCCGCTTTGCCATCTCTTCATCTTCATCTGCAAAGAATTTTCGACGTGAAAACACAGAGACAAAGGCCTGATCTTTGAATAGGAAAAAGAATGGATCCGAAGGGTCCCAAATCAATTGGCTTATTCGAAAAAAGCCTTCTTCTTTGAAAGATATATCTCGTGTCTGGTACTGCATTGTTCCACTCTGCAAGAAGTCCGAATCAGTCTCTTGCACCTCCTCCTTTTTATGATAAATATACCAGAAATAATTCGAATAAATAGCAGTCTCTGACAACTCATCCTCTTTAATCTGCTTGGACCCGCTCCAATACCCATAGGAAAATCCCCAGTCATATTCAGCGTACCTATCCCTGCAATCAAATAGATTGTCCCAAGGGCCCCATATTCTAGGAGCCCAAGTTATGCTATTGAAAATTCGTTCCTCTAGCAGTTCCGGTTTGACCATTCCGTTCCCTTTTTCAAACTCCACTTCTTTTCATATAGCAATCCCTAATCAAAGAGAGAACAATATCCATTTCAAAACATTTCTAACGGATTCCTTGGTTCGGACCCACGAAGTAATGGCACTCGATTATTATCAACCCGAGTGCAATCTTTTTCTGTCGGTAAGGATTGCACCAGAGCACCTTCTATTTCTAATAGGCCATGAACTATAGATAGAGAAGAATCATTCTGAGCGAGTCCATAAGAAGCGACCCACTTTTTCATCGGTTCCGGGGGAAGACCAAAGATCTTGCGCGACCGGTCCGCCAGAAAAACTCAAAAGAGAAAGAAGTCTCGTTAATCTCTTCATGCTCGTTCCAAGTTCGAAGTACCGTTTGGCCAAAGAAAAAGCCGCTTCCTGACACGATTGCCTCTTTATATAGATAGATATAGGATCTATGGGGTTATTACTTAGAAGTCTATTTTGTACAAGATCCCCTCCTATCTGATAGAAAAGGGTCCCATGATCCCGAGCCGGTCTTATCTTGGCTCGCAAACCCCAAGTTTGTCTATGAAGAGCTAATCTAATTGTATTAGTTTCTATAATGGATTTCTTATGTGGAATACTAATGGATAGGGCCTCGTTGCTAAGTGCTACAAGATCGAGTGCACTGGAACTCGTGGTTATGGACCCGAATCCTTTAGTATGGAACATTGTCTTTTCCAAATAAAAACCCCTAGTATATGAAAGAATGAAAAGGTGCTTTCGTTCTTGTGGAATAAGAAGCCCTCGTACCTTAATGAAAGGAAAATAGGAATTTTTCATTAGGTATTTGATCAAATAGGATCGTCCAGTTCCTATAGAACCTATCACTAAAATACCCGATAGGGCTAAGCGGAACGAAAAGGGTTTTCCATGAGATGGTAAATGAAAACGATTAGCCCCACACGAGGTTTGGGAATAAGTGATTGTCTGATAATGAGCAAGGAATATACGTCTTTCTGCTAAAGAGCATCTATTAAACTCATAATTCATTAGATCCTTGTTAGCAATGTCAACTAGGTATCATAAGTAAATGGATCCCGGTTGTTCAATCCTTTGATAACCAAGGTCATTCTTTGCTAAAGAGAAATGATCACTATGGGTCAGACTCAATAGAATTGGATCCATTCAAAATAGCGAGAATTAGGATTCTTGATCCCTCTCAATCTCTCTTTCAATTCGAGGATCCAGAGAGGTGTTTTCATAGTCATCTCCGAATCTCCGAATATTTTCGATTTCATCTTTCTATGATATGTCTTTCTATATGAAAATTGGTTATTTACGATGTACGATGATCCCTGTTAAGCATCCATGGCTGAATGGTTAAAGCGCCCAACTCATAATTGGTAAATTTGCGGGTTCAATTCCTGCTGGATGCACGCGAACGGGAACGTTCCATAAGTCTATTGGAACTGGCTCTCTATCTATGGAATCTCATCCATGATCCATACATAACGAATTGGTATGGTATATTCATACCATAACATAAGAACAATAAGAACTCGAATTCTTATCGATACTGGAACTCAGAGCATAGGAGGGAAAGTCGATTTATGGATGGAATCAAATACGCAGTATTTACAGAAAAGAGTCTTCGTTTATTGGGAAAGAATCAATATACTTTTAATGTCGAATCGGGATTCACTAAGACAGAAATAAAGCATTGGGTCGAACTCTTCTTTGGTGTTAAGGTAGTAGCTGTGAATAGCCATCGACTACCCGGAAAGGGTAGAAGAATGGGACCTATTCTGGGACATACAATGCATTACAGACGTATGATCATTACCCTTCAACCGGGTTATTCTATTCCACTTCTAGATAGAGAAACGAACTAAAGGAGAATACTTAATAATACGGCGAAACATTTATACAAAACACCTATCCCGAGCACACGCAAGGGAACCGTAGACAGGCAAGTGAAATCCAATCCACGAAATAAATTGATCCATGGACGGCACCGTTGTGGTAAAGGTCGTAATGCCAGAGGAATCATTACCGCAAGGCATAGAGGGGGAGGTCATAAGCGCCTATACCGTAAAATAGATTTTCGACGGAATCAAAAAGACATATCTGGTAGAATCGTAACCATAGAATACGACCCTAATCGAAATGCATACATTTGTCTCATACACTATGGGGATGGTGAGAAGAGATATATTTTACATCCCAGAGGGGCTATAATTGGAGATACTATTGTTTCTGGTACAAAAGTTCCTATATCAATGGGAAATGCCCTACCTTTGAGTGCGGTTTGAACTATTGATTTACGTAATTGGAAGTAACCAATTAGGTTTACGACGAAACCTAGAAATCGATCACTGATCCAATTTGACTACCTCTACGGGATAGACCTCAACAGAAAACTGTTGAGTAACGGCAGCAAGTGATTGAGTTCAGTAGTTCCTCATAGAAAATTATTGACTCTAGAGATATGGTAATATGGAGAAGACAAAATTGTTTGAAGCACGCACAGAACCGGAAGCGCCCCTTGTTTCAAAGAGAGGAGGACGGGTTATTCACATTTAATTTGATGGTCAGAGGCGAATTGAAAGCTAAGCAGTGGTAATTAAGACCCCCGGGTGAAAATAGGGATGTCTCCTACGTTACCCATAATATGTGGAAGTATCGACGTAATTTCATAGAGTCATTCGATCTGAATGCTACATGAAGAACATAAGCCAGATGACGGAACGCGGAGACCTAGGATGTAGAAGATCATAACATGAGCGATTCGGCAGATTTGGATTCCTTTTCTATATATCCACTCATGTGGTACTTCATCATACGATTCATATAAGATCCATCTGTCTAGAGATCGTCATATACATCTAGAAAGCCGTATGCTTTGGAAGAAGCTTGTACAGTTTGGGAAGGGGTTTTTTGAGAAAAAAGAAGAATCTACTTCAACCGATATGCCCTTAGGCACGGCCATACATAACATAGAAATCACACGTGGAAGGGGTGGGCAATTAGCTAGAGCAGCAGGTACTGTAGCGAAACTGATTGCAAAAGAGGGTAAATTGGCCACTTTAAGATTACCATCTGGGGAGGTCCGTTTGGTATCCCAAAACTGCTTAGCAACAGTCGGACAAGTGGGTAATGTTGGGGTGAACCAAAAAAGTTTGGGTAGAGCCGGATCTAAGTGTTGGCTAGGTAAACGCCCCGTAGTAAGAGGGGTAGTTATGAACCCTGTGGACCACCCCCATGGGGGCGGTGAAGGGAAAGCCCCCATTGGTAGAAAAAAACCCACAACCCCTTGGGGTTATCCTGCGCTTGGAAGAAGAACTAGGAAAAGGAAAAAATATAGTGATAGTTTTATTCTTCGTCGCCGTAAGTAAATACGTAACTAGGAATATGGAAAATTGCATTTTTGGAATTTGCAATAATGCGATGGGCGAACGACGGGAATTGAACCCGCGCATGGTGGATTCACAATCCACTGCCTTGATCCACTTGGCTACATCCGCCCCTTATCCAGCTAAAGTAAAGGATTTTCTCTTTTTTCCATTCATCATTATTCTATTTATTCTGACCTCCATACCTCGATCGAGATAGTGGACATAGGATGCCACTCTTTAAAATGAAAAAAGGAGTAATCAGCTGTGACACGAAAAAAAACGAATCCTTTTGTAGCTCGTCATTTATTGGCAAAAATAGAAAAGGTTAATATGAAGGAGGAGAAAGAAATAATAGTAACGTGGTCCCGGGCTTCTAGCATTCTACCCGCAATGGTTGGCCATACAATCGCGATTCATAATGGAAAAGAACATATACCTATTTACATAACAAATCCTATGGTAGGTCGCAAATTGGGGGAATTCGTGCCTACTCGGCATTTCACGAGTTATGAAAGTGCAAGAAAGGATACTAAATCTCGTCGTTAACTGAATTCAGAATAGAAAGATTCAGAATAAACAAAATTTATAGGATTCAAATAAAGTAAAGGTAAGCCAGTAATAACCTTATTTATGACAAGTTTCAAATTGGTAAAGTATACCCCTAGGATAAAAAAGAAGAAGAACGGGCTAAGGAAACTCGCAAGAAAAGTTCCAACCGATCGTCTACTTAAATTTGAACGGGTTTTCAAAGCACAAAAACGCATACATATGTCTGTTTTCAAAGCACAAAGAGTTCTTGATGAGATTCGCTGGCGTTACTATGAGGAAACCGTTATGATACTGAACCTCATGCCTTATCGAGCGTCTTATCCCATCTTAAAGTTGGTTTATTCGGCAGCAGCAAATGCTACTCATTATAGGGATTTTGACAAAGCTAGTTTATTCATCACTAAAGCTGAAGTCAGTAGAAGTACTATTATGAAAAAATTAAGACCTCGAGCTCGAGGACGTAGTTATTCTATAAAAAAAACCATGTGTCATATAACAATTGCACTAAATATAGTAAAGAAATCTAAATAATCTTTAGATCAATCCAAGATTTCGATTCCCAATAAAAAAAGAAATAGAATAGAAAAAATATGGGACAAAAAATAAATCCACTCGGTTTCAGACTTGGTACAACCCAAAATCACCATTCCTTTTGGTTCGCACAACCAAAAAATTATTCTGAGGGTCTACAGGAAGATAAAAAAATACGGAATTGTATCAAGAACTATATACAAAAGAATAGGAAAAAAGGCTCGAATAGAAAAATGGAATCAGACTCAAGTTCTGAAGTAATTACACATATAGAAATTCAAAAAGAAATCGATACAATCCACGTTATAATCCATATTGGATTCCCCAATTTTTTAAAGAAAAAGGGAGCAATCGAAGAATTAGAGAAAGATCTCCAAAAGGAAGTTAATTCTGTAAACCAGAGACTTAATATTGCTATCGAAAAGGTTAAAGAACCTTATAGACAACCTAATATTCTTGCAGAATATATAGCTTTCCAATTAAAAAATAGAGTTTCATTCCGAAAAGCAATGAAAAAAGCCATTGAATTAACTAAAAAAACAGACATAAAAGGAGTAAAAATCAAAATTGCGGGTCGTCTAGCAGGGAAAGAAATTGCACGTGCCGAATGCATCAAAAAGGGCAGACTACCCCTCCAAACAATTCGCGCTAAAATTGATTATTGCTGCTATCCAATTCGAACTATCTATGGAGTATTAGGTGTAAAGATTTGGATATTCGTAGAAGAAGAATAACTAACCCTGTCTTCCCATTCTGCCCTGTGATAGAACAAAAAAGACAAGAACCTTATTTTTCCAAAAATCCCTAAAAAAGAAGAAATAAAACCTCTTTCTATAAGATTTAATGAAAATTGATAAATCAATTAATATAATTGCTATGCTTAGTGTGTGACTCGTTAGTTTTTTCTTTAGGGTCAAAAATGGAGATTGAAAAAAAAAACTTTAGTAATTATAGAAAATTAACTAATAACCAACCTATTGCTTCGTATTGTCGAGATCCTAACTAAGAAACAGTCACTATGTGAATAAATACATCTGTAAAAAATGAGTAGATCTATCATATAGTTGTAGCAACTGCATTTTTTTCTCTACAAAAGAGACCAGATTTTAGGCTGTGAAGCAAAACTAAAGGGATGTGGATAAAAGGAGGGATGATAGATAGAAGAAGAATAAGAAAGATATAGGATTCCAATGTGTATGGTCTATGAATTACATCATAAAAAAAAGCAATGTGATAAAGCATCAATATAATAAAAAAATAAAAAAAGAGAGAATTCAAAATCGTAACTTTTGAAACAACAAATAAAAATTTAAAGAGATAAATAAAGAGCAGCCCGCGTTAATAAAACTGAGAAAATTGACTCGGAAAGAAATTTTTTGGAAGCTCCATTGCAGGATTCAAACCTAACCATTAAAGGAGAAGCTGTGGGAACGAAAAAACCTATGACGGCATCGGATTTTAGTGAAAAGAATCCTAACACTTCATTGGGTGGGATGGCGGAACAAACCAAAAAATTGCTTTATTTGATAAAACTCTAAATTAACAAATAAGACAGGAAAGAGTAAATATTCGCCCGCGAAATTCTTATTGGATTAGAATACTTTACCACGATTCAATAAGAATAAAAATAAGGAGATTCCAAAATATTATGGAATTAGAGAAATTCGCACGCTTTCTCATTTAATTCGCGAGGAGCTGGATGAGAAGAAACTCTCATGTCCAGTTTTGCAGTAGAGATGGAATTAAGAAAGAACCGTCGACTATAACCCCAAAAGAACTAGATTTCGTAAACAACATAGAGGAAGAATGAAGGGAAAATCCTGCCGAGGCAATCGTATTTGTTTTGGTAGATATGCTCTTCAAGTACTTGAACCCGCTTGGATCACCGCAAGACAGATAGAAGCAGGACGAAGAGCAATGACACGATATGCACGTCGTGGTGGAAAAATATGGGTGCGTATATTTCCCGATAAACCTGTTACAATAAGACCCACAGAAACACGTATGGGCTCGGGAAAGGGATCCCCCGAATATTGGGTAGCCGTTGTTAAACCAGGTCGAATACTTTATGAAATGAGCGGAGTACCCGAAACTGTAGCTAGAGCAGCTATAGAGATAGCTGCCAGTAAAATGCCCATACGAAGTCAATTTCTTCGATTAGAGATATAGAACCCCAAAAAGGAGTATTGAACAAAAAAAACCAGGTTTATCTTTCCGGAAAGACAATATTTCTTTCATCCTTTTGCATTGAAATAACAAATTGAAATCAAAATAATATGATTCAACCTCAGACCCTTTTAAATGTAGCAGATAACAGTGGAGCTCGAAAATTGATGTGTATTCGAGTCATAGGAGCTGCCGGTAATCAGCGATATGCTCGTATTGGTGATGTTATTGTTGCTGTAATCAAAGACGCTGTGCCCCAAATGCCCCTAGAAAGATCCGAAGTAATTCGAGCTGTAATTGTACGTACATGTAAAGAATTCAAATGCGAAGATGGTATAATAATACGCTATGATGACAATGCAGCAGTTATCATTGATCAAAAAGGAAATCCAAAAGGAACTCGAGTTTTTGGCGCGATTGCCGAAGAATTGAGAGAATTGAATTTTACTAAAATAGTTTCATTAGCTCCTGAAGTATTATAAACACTAGTAAACGAGATATAGATAAAAAAAATTAGTAGATTGTGTCTTACGTATATGCTTTAAAATCTAAAATTAAAAGAAAAAGGAAAACATGCTGATTATAGAAAAATTAGGAGGAACCTAGAATTAGAGTCTTATGGGCAAGGACACTATTGCTGATTTACTAACCTCTATAAGAAACGCAGACATGAATAAAAAAGGAACTGTTCGAGTAGTATCCACAAATATTACCGAAAACATTGTTAAAATACTTCTACGAGAGGGTTTTATTGAAAGTGTTCGGAAACATCAGGAAAGTAACAGATATTTCTTGGTTTCAACTTTGCGACATCAAAAGAGAAAGACTAGAAAGGGAATATATAGAACTAGAACCTTTTTAAAGCGTATCAGCCGACCTGGTTTACGAATTTATGTCAACTATCAAGGAATTCCTAAGGTTTTGGGCGGAATGGGAATTGCTATTCTTTCTACCTCTCGAGGTATAATGACAGATCGAGAAGCTCGACTAAACAGAATTGGGGGAGAAGTCTTATGTTATATATGGTAATGGCCCCACCTATAGTACCCGAATTCTATCTCGAACTTCCTATTTTGAAAATAAAAATTGAAAAATAGGAGAAAAAAATATGACAGAAAAAAAAAAACAGGAGAGAAAAAAAAACCCGAGAGAAGCAAAAGTCACTTTCGAAGGTTTAGTTACGGAAGCCCTACCCAACGGAATGTTCCGCGTTCGCCTAGAGAATGACACCACCATCCTGGGCTATATTTCAGGAAAGATCCGGTCTAGCTCTATACGAATACTGATGGGGGATAGGGTCAAAATTGAAGTAAGTCGTTATGATTCCAGCAAGGGGCGTATAATTTATAGACTTCCCCATAAGGATTCGAAGCGTACCGAAGACTCGAAAGATACTGAAGATTTGAAGGATCCCAAAGATTCAAAGGATTAGGTTTTTCTAGGGGAATAACTTCCAAGTTTCAAAATTTAAGTGAAGAGACTTATTTTTCCAAAAGAATAGATTCATAGTTTAAGAAAGGAATACCCATATATGAAAATAAGAGCTTCCGTTCGTAAAATTTGTACAAAATGTCGACTGATTCGCAGGCGTGGACGAATTAGAGTCATTTGTTCCAATCCGAAACATAAACAAAGACAGGGGTAATCTTTCAAAAAAGGAGCTTTTCTTTCTAAAAAGTAAAAAAAGTCCCTACGGAAATGTCCAAATTCCAAATAAAAAAATGAAAGTAAAGGATATATTTTACCCTGAAACGGATATCTTTGTATTTTTTTTTTTCTTTTTGTTATTTCTAACTCATATTTATGAGATAATAAAATATGACAAAAGCTATACCAAAAATAGGTTCACGTAAGAAAGTACGTATTGGTTTGCGTAGGAATGCCCGTTTTAGTTTACGGAAGAGTGCACGTAGAATAACAAAAGGGGTTATTCATGTTCAAGCCAGTTTCAACAATACCATTATAACCGTTACAGACCCACAAGGTCGGGTGGTTTTTTGGTCCTCCGCGGGTACTTGTGGATTCAAAAGCTCAAGAAAAGCATCACCCTATGCTGGTCAAAGAACAGCAGTAGATGCTATTCGTACAGTGGGTTTGCAACGAGCAGAAGTTATGGTAAAAGGTGCTGGTAGCGGAAGAGATGCCGCATTACGAGCCATTGCTAAAAGTGGTGTACGATTAAGTTGTATACGCGATGTAACACCTATGCCGCATAATGGATGTCGACCTCCTAAAAAAAGACGTCTGTAAAAAAAGGAAACTGCTTTCAAGAGAAATAAACGATTCAATGATCAAATAATAATACTAGTCCGTTATGGTTCGAGAGGAGGTAACAGGATCCACCCAAACACTAGAGTGGAAGTGTGTTGAATCAAGAGTAGATAGTAAGCGTCTTTATTATGGTCGTTTCATTCTGTCCCCGCTTAGAAAAGGTCAAGCAGATACTGTCGGTATTGCCTTGCGAAGAGCTTTACTTGGAGAAATAGAAGGAACATGTATCACACGCGCCAAATTTGGGAACGTGCCACACGAATATTCTACAATAGTAGGTATTGAAGAATCCATACAAGAAATTTTACTAAATTTGAAAGAAATTGTATTGAGAAGTAATCTCTATGGAGTTAGAGACGCATCAATTTGCGTCAAAGGTCCTAGATACATAACCGCTCAAGATATAATCTTACCGCCTTCCGTAGAAATCGTTGATATGACACAACCTATAGTTAACTTGAGAGAGCCCATTGATTTCTATATTGAGTTACAGATCAAGAGAGATCGCGGATATCATACGGAACTCAGAAAGAACTCTCAAGATGGAAGTTATTCTATAGATGCTGTATCCATGCCTGTTCGAAATGTGAATTATAGCATTTTTTCTTGTGGGAATGGAAATGAAAAACACGAGATACTTTTTCTCGAAATATGGACGAATGGAAGTTTAACTCCTAAAGAAGCGCTTTATGAAGCTTCTCGTAATTTGATTGATTTATTTCTTCCTTTTCTACACGCAGAGGAAGAAGGCGCTAGCTTTGAAGAAAATAAAAACAGATTTACTCCACCTCTTTTAACCTTTCAAAAAAGATTCACTAATCTAAAGAAAAACAAAAAAGAAATTCCATTGAATTGTATTTTTATTGATCAATTAGAATTGCCTTCTAGAACGTATAATTGTCTCAAAAGGGCCAATATACATACACTATTGGACCTTTTGAGTAAGACTGAAGAAGATCTTATGCGAATTGACAGTTTTCGTATGGAGGAGGGAAAACTTATATGGGACACTCTAGAGAAGCATCTCCCAATTGATTTACCTAAGAACAAGTTCTCGCTTTAAATCCATTGCAATTTTATCCTCTTTTTCTTTTTTTTTTTTTTATTAGAAATAAGAAGAAAAAAAAGAAATTTTGCATCTTTGACACAATCCATATTTTCGCGAAATGGATCATAATAAAATAGATTTTAGGTATCTAGGGAAGATTCACTTGGAAGTAACTATTTCCTAGATACCCATGCAGGGGGCTTCGCGGTTGAATGAATCAACTCGAAAAATCCCTAAAAAAGACCTAAAGTTAAGGATTTATCAATGGGTAATGTTGCTCCAATACCTAACCAAAGAGCTACTGCAGTACCGATTAAAAAAACGGTCGTAGCTACTGGGCGACGAAATGGATTTTGGAATTTATTGACATTCTCTAGAAAGGGTACTGTCAATAAGCCCGTTGGCACAGAAACCATTAAGAGAACGCCCAATAACTTATTGGGTACTGTACGGAGTATTTGAAATACGGGAAAGAAGTACCACTCGGGTAATATTTCCAGAGGAGTTGCAAACGGATCTGCCGGTTCACCAATCATTGACGGCTCGAGAACCGCTAAACCTACATTACACGCAATAGTACCTAGAATTACTACTGGAAAAATGTATAAAAGATCGTTGGGCCACGCGGGTTCCCCGTAATAATTATGTCCCATTCCTTTAGCTAATTTGGCTCTTAATACAGGATCATTTAAGTCTGGTTTCTTTGTTATTGGGATAGGTGAATTCTTTAGGATCCATCCCCCAAAGGAACCGGACATGAGAATTTTTCATCATCCGGCTCGAGCAAGAATGAAAGAAATAAGACCGTGGAGATTCTACAATAGAATAGGGTATATAATGACTCAATGACTCAAGGCAAGAAAAATTATCTTTTCCGAAGTTGTGCCTATAACTACTCATTGAAAAGAATCCTATTCTTATGCGTAAATGCTCAATATCCAAGTGGGCTTACAAATTTGATCATGATCAATTGCTTTGTGGATTGTCTCTTGATTAGTTGGTGTTTATCCCCTCAATATAGCAAGTTTCTTACATCCAAACAAAGTATTTACTTGTTATTAATAAAAAATCCAAAAGTTTAGCCTATGTTCTTCCTTAGATCCCTTCTTTTACTCCGATAGTATTGCGGATCGAAATCGATGCAAAGAAAATGAATGCATTTCCATACCATAATAAAAAGTGAGTGTAATAAATATAGAATTGGATCATATCACATGACTTATTCCATTTATACTCTATGGGATCTTACGGAGCCTGCTCATGGATGACATGGTTGGGGTATGATCATAGAAAATATTCTCCTCGAGTGAACCAGCCTATCCTTCCTAGATAGGGGACTTACGTGTTGATTGGATGCGGAGACACCTTTGGTCGTGAATTCTAATGTGGCAGATCCAATTCTCTATCTGCATGGCCAAATTAATAATTCAAGTCACACACTCCCATAATCCGCCTTATTTTCTTTCATAAAATTAACTTCAACTATAACTATTTGTATCAAAATACTTCGAAGTTGAAGAGAAGTATCCAAATGACATGTCTTATTGTAAAATAAGACATGTTTGTAGCAATGAAATACCACAACCTACCCTATATGATATATGAGAATTAGAATTCTCTATGATATATTTTTCCTATAAAGGACCCGAAATACCTTGCTTACGTATCATTGGAAAGTGCATTAACATAAATACGGCAGTAAGCAGAGGTAGTACAAAGGTATGTAAACTATAAAAACGAGTCAAAGTGGATTGGCCCACACTAGCACTTCCACGTAATAATTCTACTAAAGGGGATCCTATTACCGGAATCGCTTCAGGTACACCTGTCACGATTTTGACTGCCCAATAACCAATTTGATCCCAAGGCAAAGAATAACCAGTTACACCAAATGATGCAGTCAATACAGCCAAAACCACACCTGTGACCCAAGTTAATTCACGGGGTTTTTTAAATCCACCTGTGAGATACACACGAAATACGTGCAGGATCATCATTAGAACCATCATACTTGCTGACCATCGATGAACTGATCGGATTAACCAACCAAAGTTGGCCTCCGTCATTATATATTGAACGGAGGAAAAAGCCTCTGTAACGGTTGGTCGGTAGTAAAAAGTCATAGCAAAACCCGTAGCGACTTGTACTAGAAAACAAGTAAGTGTAATTCCCCCTAAACAATAAAATATGTTTACATGAGGAGGAACATATTTACTAGTTATATCATCTGCAATTGCCTGAATCTCAAGACGTTCCTCAAACCAATCATATACTTTATTGAGATAGGTAATTAGCCCGACTCCCCCTCTGAGAACCGTATATGAAAATTTCATCTCGTACGGCTCAAGCAGAAACACACAAATTTTCAACGGATATTAGAAAAAAAGTTCAAAACTTCACCAGCCACGGTATTCGATCGATTTGCTTTGAAGATATGAAATAAGAAAAATCCAGAATTTCTTCTTTGTGATGATAATGCCAAAAAATCTCAAGTTAGCTCATCTGGATTTCTTTCCCGTATGTTGATCATTAGAGGCCTCTTGACTTTTCTCTTCCCTATTTTTAATTTATTTGATTTTTTTACAAGTAAAAAAATCAAATAAAAATTTATAGTGGTTTTCTGATAGAAATTATCTTGTTGCGATCCTATGAATCAGTTCAATTAAAACCTTAGATTCATACTAGAGCCACGATGATTGAGTCTCAAGCTAAACAAAAGGCAAGGGTTCTTCGAATAAGAACCGCTTGATGATCATTTATTGAAAGAGAAAAAAGTTGTCTTTTGGGCAAACAAAATTGGAAGGGAGAAAATTTCTTTTTTTATTAAGAACTACTTGATTTTTTTTTCAGTCTGGTTGCGAGGTCTAAATAGTGAGTATGAATCATAGTTCCATTTTTTTTCTTGATCCACTCTATGTATTTCGTGTTCCAGATACTAGAATAAATAATATCCGACGAATTAGAATCATCTTGATAGAGATAACAGGCCCTTTCTATGTATTATCAATAGGATCAATTCTAACAAGTCACACACTCATATTCCAGAGATCCCGAAACAAAAAAATCCACGGTCGAACTACCAGAATGTCTAGAAATGTGAAGCTTAAAGTAGAAAGGCTTTTTTTGGATGGAAAAACTATGACTTCATAGTTTTTGGTAGTAGAAACCTAATTCGTTAAAATTCCGTCCAGTAAAACAGAAGAATTATAAATTTCTAAAATGATAGATAGGAATATCGCGAATAAAGCCATTGCGACCCCCATAAAAGGAGTAGTCCCCCAACCCGGAGCGACTTTCCCATATTCCGAATTCAAGGGTTTCAATAAACTACCTGCACCAGTCCGTTTTGGCTTAGGTCTAGAACTATCTTCAACGGTTTGTGTAGCCATAAATTCTATTTAATCATTGGTGTTGACTTTGTATACTATTCCGTTGTAGTTGTAAATACACGATCTTTTCATAGATCCATTGTAATCTTGAAATTCTATAAAAATGGAAACAGCAACTTTAGTCGCCATCTTCATATCTGGTTTACTTGTAAGCTTTACTGGGTATGCCTTATATACCGCGTTTGGGCAACCCTCTCAACAATTAAGAGATCCATTCGAAGAACATGGGGACTAATTGAAGTAAGAAGTCTCCCCTCTGGGGGACTTCTTAACTTCAATTAAATTTTTTATTTCCTTCAATTAAATTATTTCATTTTTTAGTCGGAACCTTAGGTGGTTCTCGGAAAAAGATAGCGAAAAAAATTATCCCTAAAGTCGAAACTAAAAGGAACGTATAAACCAATGCTTCCATAGATTCGATCCTGGTTTATTTACAATTATAACTTCCACACCTATTCACTTATCATTTGGGATCATTTCCCATATAAAAAAAGAAAAAGAGTCAAAGAAAGGACATGAGATGTTTCTCATGTCAAATCAAAAAAGAGAGGTGAAAGATACCATAGCAATGTGGTATCAGGGTGGTATCAGGCTGCCTGTCTCCTTGTAGTTGGATCTCCAACTTTTTGGAATGTTCCAAATTCCACTTGAGCATCCAAGTCTGGATCAATACCAGCAAAAACATCTCTGAACAAGGTTCGAGCGCCATGCCAAATGTGTCCGAAAAAGAAGAGCAAAGCAAAGGTAGCATGACCAAAAGTGAACCAACCCCTTGGACTGCTGCGAAAAACACCATCTGATTTCAAAGTAGCTCGATCTAATTCAAAAATTTCCCCTAATTGAGCACGCCGCGCATATTTTTTTACAGTAGCAGGATCAGAATAACTTACTCCATTAAGTTCGCCACCATAGAACTCCACCGTTACGCCTACTTGTTCAACACTATATTTGGATTCTGCTCTTCTAAAAGGAACGTCCGCTCTCACAATCCCCTCTTCATCTACCAAAACTACCGGAAATGTTTCAAAAAAAGTAGGCATACGACGTACAAAAAGTTCGCGTCCTTCTTTATCTCTAAAGACGGGATGTCCTAACCATCCAACAGCTATTCCATCCCCATTGTCCATTGAGCCTGCTCTGAATAATCCTCCCTTTGCCGGATTATTACCAATATAATCATAAAAGGCTAATTTTTCGGGGATTTTAGACCAAGCTTCTGACAAACTAAGATTTTCGGCTAACCCATCGCTAACTCTTCGATATATTTCTTGCTGAAAGTATCCCTGATCCCACTGATAACGAGTAGGCCCAAATAATTCGATTGGGGTGGTTGCCGATCCATACCACATAGTTCCGGCAACTACGAAAGCAGCAAAAAAAACAGCAGCGATACTACTGGAAAGTACAGTTTCGATATTGCCCATACGCAATCCTTTGTATAGACGTTGTGGCGGACGGACACTAAGATGGAATAGGCCCGCTAATATGCCCAATGTACCTGCAGCAATATGATGCGAAGCTATTCCTCCCGGAACGAAAGGATCAAAACCTTCTGCACCCCACGCAGGATTTACAGCTTGTACTTTTCCAGTTAGTCCGTAAGGATCGGACACCCATATCCCAGGGCCATATAAACCCGTTACATGAAATGCACCAAAGCCAAAACAAGCCACCCCTGCAAGAAATAAATGAATTCCAAAGATCTTGGGCAAATCCAAAGAAGGTTTTCCCGTCCGCTCATCACAGAATATTTCTAGGTCCCAATATACCCAATGCCAGATAGCTGCTAAGAAACACAAACCAGAAAACACAATATGCGCACCTGCCACACCTTCATAACTCCAAATACCCGGATTCGTTACAGTTCCTCCTGAAATACTCCAACCACCCCACGAATTGGTTATTCCTAAACGAGTCATGAAGGGGATGACAAACATACCTTGTCTCCACATTGGATCCAGAACAGGATCAGAGGGATCAAAAACCGCTAATTCGTATAAAGCCATCGAGCCGGCCCAACCAGAAACTAGAGCTGTGTGCATTATATGCACCGAAAGCAATCGACCCGGATCATTCAATACGACAGTATGAACACGATACCAAGGCAAACCCATGGAAATACCCCTTTAGCAAAGAAAAATAGACACGATGTCGCTTTATTTTATCGCATTGGAAAAAACTATCCATACATATCCTATGTACCTAACCCTTCCAGGGGATTCTATGTCAGAAAGCGTGAATATTTATTTCATTCCATTAAAAATAACAAGCCAATTCTGTTTGTAAGAAGAAAGAGAAGCAGATCTATTCTATACTCGATAAGTGCCAATATGCAATGGGTAGCTCGGGCTATTTGGGAAAACGAAGAATAGATCCTTAATCCCTCTTTGTTTATCATTCGAATCACGGATTCCTTTTTCTTTATTCAATCTGTCTTACCTTCCTTATATTTATAATCTTTCAATCTATGTATTAATAGAATCTATAGTATTCTTATAGAATAAGAAAAAAATGAAGATAATAAACTGTGGATTCTTTCTTTCTCTTCCATTCTTACGTTTCCATATTAAAGTGTAGTTTTCTTACTTAAATTTAATAATATTAATCTAATATGCCCATTGGTGTTCCAAAAGTACCTTACCGGATTCCCGGAGATGAAGAAGCGACTTGGGTTGACTTATACAATGTTATGTATCGAGAAAGGACACTTTTTTTAGGTCAAGAGATTCGTTGCGAGATCACGAATCATATTACGGGTCTGATGGTATATCTCAGTATAGAAGATGGAATTAGCGATATTTTTTTGTTTATAAACTCCCCTGGCGGGTGGCTAATCTCAGGAATGGCGATTTTTGATACGATGCAAACGGTGACACCTGATATATATACAATATGCCTCGGAATAGCCGCGTCCATGGCTTCCTTCATTCTGCTTGGAGGAGAACCCACCAAGCGTATAGCATTCCCTCACGCTAGGATTATGCTTCACCAACCTGCTAGTGCTTATTATCGGGCAAGGACACCAGAATTTTTACTAGAAGTGGAAGAGTTACACAAAGTTCGCGAAATGATCACAAGGGTTTATGCACTAAGAACAGGCAAACCTTTTTGGGTTGTATCCGAAGACATGGAAAGGGATGTTTTTATGTCAGCAGACGAAGCCAAAGCTTATGGACTTGTCGATATTGTAGGGGATGAAATGATTGACGAGCACTGCGATACTGATCCAGTGTGGTTTCCAGAAATGTTTAAGGATTGGTAGTGGCTGGATTTCTTGTAAATTTATTTCAAACCTACCTAAATTCAGGTTTTATGCTATTTTATAGAAAATAGAAATACTTCATGATGATGAATCATCAGGTTAAGATCGATCTAAACCAATCCATTTTTTCTATATACATACGACATGCCAACGGTTAAACAACTTATTAGAAATGCAAGACAGCCAATACGAAATGCTAGAAAATCGGCCGCGCTTAAGGGATGTCCTCAGCGTCGAGGAACATGTGCTAGGGTGTATGTGCGACTCGTTCAGATCATGAGTTCAAACAAATAAGAAAATTTTTGAAGTATCCATGATCGGTATCAATGAATAGGATAGAGCTTCTCTATCCTAGATTTCTATGGTATATGGAATTTATGGTTTCCTTTGGTGCAAATCCAATCATCTAGATTGGAATTAGAAGAAGCAATTCCTCCATTGGTAGCAAATGGTTATCCATTAAGCGGAGGAAATAGTAATAAAAAGAAAAAGGTTTCTACTCTTTTATCTTAAAAGAACGGACTAAAGGGCCAGCTACTTAGCCAACTTTCATAATTAAATACCGTCACTGTATGAATAACTCTTATTGTGAAAAGAGCTATTTACTCTATAATGGATAGGTAGAGCCAAAGAATGTGAACTATACAAGTTCACAATACCTTTTGATGAAATGAAAGAAAGGGCTCCGGTGTATAGAGAGGGCCTCGCCGTTTAAAAGGGAATCATAGAAACGATGGAACCCACTGTTTTTTTAATATCGTTCGAATTTTTTTATTTCTATGCGAAATAAGTGAAAAGAATAGAATAAAAAATCGTGGTTGGGAAGGTTATAGTAGCAAAAGCCATTGGAATTAATATTTTATATATCGGAATAATTCGTTTTATTATTAATAGGAAAAAAGAGGGTTAAAAGAAAAGAAGAGAAATCATTAGTTATTCATTAAGGTTAATTTGATTCAATGACCAGAGTTCCGCGAGGATATATAGCTCGGAGACGACGAACAAAAATGCGTTCATTTGCCTCAAACTTTAGAGGGGCTCATTTAAGACTTAATCGAATGATTACTCAACAAGTAAGAAGAGCTTTTGTTTCTTCTCATCGAGATAGAGGCAGGCAAAAGAGGGATTTTCGTCGTTTGTGGATCACTCGTATAAACGCAGCAACACGGGTATATAACGTATTCGATAGTTATAGTAAATTAATACACAATCTGTACAAGAAGGAATTGATTCTTAATCGTAAAATGCTTGCACAAGTAGCTGTATTAAATCCAAATAATCTTTATACGATTTCCAATAAAATAAAGACCATCAATTAAAGGGATAAAAAAGTAATACACAGGAATTCTGAAAAAAGAATTCCCGGAGAGGGAGCTCCGGGAAGATACAATAAATTAAGATTAAGTGGTAGGAATCAACGAGCATGTTGCAATAAATAAAAAAACTATTTCTTTTTTCCCATTTTTCTTTCTTATAACAAACACAAGAATCAAAACTGGATTACTTTCTTTATATATGAGTCTGACCCTTTCGAATAAAACATCAACAATCGGAACTTAAGTTTCGATTGTTGTTTCTTAAATTCTGGTTGGAGTTTCTTAAGTTTCGATTGGAATTGAACTTTTGTGTTAATTGAGGAATATGTCTATTTTTTCTGTGTCTAGGACCAGTAATTATTGAAATTGACTGGGCTTGAAATTGCTTCTCATTCTCATAGTTACGAAATGGTAAGAAAGATAAAATACGAGCCTGTTTTATAGCAAGAGTAATTAATCGTTGTTGTTTCAAGGTTAATCTATTTATTCGTCTGGATAATATTTTTCCTTGTTCACTAATAAATCGATTAATTAAACTCATGTTTCTATAATCAATTCGATCCCCCGGGCCTATTCGAGAACGCCTGCGAAAAGGTTGTTTGGATTTACGAAAAGGTTGTTTGAATTTACGAAAAGTTTGCTTTGATTTATTAAAAGGTTGTTTGGATTTACGAAGGGGTTGCTTAAATTTATGAAAAGGTTGTTTAGATATATACATGATTTATTCCTTATTTAAAAATTTGAAAAAATAAAATAAAAAAAATGGATTTCTTTATTTTATTAATTTTGGATCCAGAAGAAGTAGTCTTTCTTTGGTCCATATATTATTTGATTCATATACTATATATAAAAATATAATATAAACCCTCCATAGATATGAAATAATATATACCTAAAATCAGATGAGTTGATTTGTATTTTGTATTCTATCTATGTTCTATATATTTAATAAGAAGTTCTTACTCTTTCTGTTCTTTGGAAAAATTGAACACACGATGCTCCTATTTCTTTATTTCATTATGAGTCGTATGTTTGCGACAATAACGACAAAATTTTCTTAATTCTAATTGTCCGGGTGTATTGTGGCGATTCTTTTGAGTACTATATCTAGAAATCCCCGTCGATTCCTTATTGGTACCCTTTCGAACACAATTAATACATTCCAAAATAACTCGGATTCTAACATCTTTGCCCTTGGCCATGAACCTCCTTTCCTTTTTGGATCAACTTAACTTAATTCTTATACCTATTCTTTTATTCTTCTATTTTGGATCCAAAGAAGAAGAATAAAATCCATAGAAGTTCCTAACTAAAAATGCGATTTCTAAAGATTTTGTTGTAATTCTTCAAATTCTCTAACGAATCCAATAGAATCGAAAATTTTTGAAATTCGTAAATTAAGTAATAAAAAATGGAGAAATAATTAAAGAATACAATCCTTATCCATCTTTTCTTTCTTTTTGCTTCATATACTAAAAAAGAATTCAAAAAGGAAAAATTTTTGTCATGTCAATGAAGAATTCTATCTATCGCATAGGAATAACTAGAATGAAAAAAAAGGGAATGACAAAGCATCTGGGAATAAACGATTGATTTCTATCAATAAACCTGCTAAAGCCCCAAACCATAGAGTACTTAGCACGGGTGCTACAGAGAGATATGTTTTTATATCCCGCATTGAAAATCCTCCTTCCATATTGGAATACATATATGATCAGATACTCTTGTCCAAGATCCTTTGTATTTCTTTTGTTTAGGCGAAATTCCTAACAAAAAAAATCAATATTCTATATATATATAGAATCAATCATAATAAACGATATTTTCCTATCCCTAAAAAAGATGACCTCTTCTTCCTATACATTACTAAGGAATAGGAATCCTTTTTTCTAGGTAAAATTAAACTGGATTTTAGTGTATACCCTTCTTTGATTATATGAGACCAAAAACAAGAAATGACAAGAAAGTTCTATATAGATAGAGAAATAGAAGAAAATTATGATGTGGAAAACAAGAAAGGAATTATGTACAATCCCCTTGTAGAACAATTTTGAAAAGGGATGTAGCGCAGCTTGGTAGCGCGTTTGTTTTGGGTACAAAATGTCACAGGTTCAAATCCTGTCATCCCTACCTATTAATTCTCTCTTCTTTATGGGCAGTAGTGGGGAGATCAATTAAAGTGGGTATAACTTGAATTTGTGGATACTATACGGACGTGAGACACGTTAGGAGTAGAAAAGGATTTTCTTTTTTTTTTTTGTTTTGAAAGCGCTCTTAGTTCAGTTTGGTAGAACGCGGGTCTCCAAAACCCGATGTCGTAGGTTCAAATCCTACAGAGCGTGATTCCATATATCTTATGTCAAAACAGAGTAAAATAATTTAAAAAAACAAAGTAGAATTGCAACTCCAATTTGACCTCCTCTCTTTTCTGGTCTGGAGGAGGTCAAGCAAAAAAGAAATATTACTCAATCAAAGATCCAATTGATCCCCACGCCTGTATTGCAAATACGCAGTCACGAATAATCCCGCTAAAGTAATAGGAATTAAGCCTAAGACGATTCCAAATAGAAAAACTTCAATCA